ACCTACTAGACTATCGCTCGAGAAAAGGTTGCTAAAGGTCGTTGTATGCTCTAGTGTGCTAAGTTGCTGATTGCCTTCCAACTAATGGGTTGTGGAGTGCTAGGTACTTGAGTAGGCTTGCTTGCCGCTCTTCCGTCTAAGAAGTGCTTTGTAGCCCAACAAGCAACGGCTGCACTGCGGGAATCCCAGTGAGTAACTACTAAGCAAGAAAACGGATGCGGGTAGGTGTCTTGCTGGCATAGGGAATCCGGTAAAGGAGGACGGTTCCTAATCTTTTGATCGGCAAAGGGTTCGATGCATTGATTTTCGCCTATGAACGAGTCAATCAGCTAGATCTACTTGCGGCAAATGGCACCTTACTTTAACCAGCCAGGGGTGCACGAAAGAAAGCAAAATCGCCCCATCTTTACTTTATTTGGAATATCTATGGATCAGGTCGTCAGTGATAGTTTGTCTTGCCTATGTATGTGATTTTGAATGAATTCCTTCTATTCACTGGCTCGCTCTTTCCGTGGATACAGACGTATTAGAATAGGGAGCTCTTTCTTTAGTCTAGGCATGAAGGAGAAAGGCTTTGAATATAAACAGCACTCTGTCACGATTCGTGGGATTTGAACTACTAGAAAAGTCCGTCCGTGTGCCAAACCCTGTATAAAGATAAAGTACTGGACATCAGGATCCCTCCAGCATAAACACTAGAGAACGACTGTGGTTATCCTCTAAAGGGGAACTCTTATGGTCTGAAACCTATTTTTTAGCTTTTGGCGCCTATTCGCAAGAGCAGATACGGGCCATGGCTGAGCAGACCAAGTCCCATAGAAAGCTTGACCGTCTCAGTAGCTCCTCCTTCTCTTCTTTAGTAGAGGTGTTACCGAGACAATGAAAAATAGAATCGAAGATTCAGTCTAACAGTATGTTTAACCATACCAAAGGTAAGTAGTCGTCAGTCGAGCGAAGCGATAGGCACGTAGTCACTTGAGCTAAGCGAAAGGTATGAAGTCAGGCGATAGGCTTATCATAGCATAGAATCCCTAAATGCTTAAAGCACTAATTGCTATTTTTCAATATCAACTTTACGTACTAGTGAGTAGCCTATTGAAGCGGGTATGGGATATGAACGATCTTGACCCACGAGCAGGTTAGCTCGAGAGGGTAAGAGACCCTAGTGTACATTGCCCAAAGTCTTTCAATCTTTAGACTTCGTTTAAGAAGCGACAGATCCTGGCGCATGAGTACTTGAGGCGAATGGCCATTGCCCAGGCTGATGGGCGAGCCAACGCAGAGAGAAATTAAAGAAGCAAAAACAGAGTGAATCGTACTTTCCCCGCTATTCTTCACCGGAAATCGTGTCCCCCCACTCCTGAGCAGAAAGGCCTCGCAGAGCGTCAACACCGAAACATTGTAGAGCAACGTCTTGCAACTATGTATACAAAGCCTCCATTCCCCTGGGTGTCGTGTTTGCTCCCTTGAAACCCGATATCGCGTAACCGCGCTTGCTACTTTGATATCTTATATCTATCTGTCAATCTTCTTTGTTACTTCCTTACTTGTTAAACGGAGTGCAACGACATATCAGTTCTATTCTTTCAATCAGATAAGCAAACCTACAACTAGAGCTACGAAAGCTGATAAGTATAAGAGAGAATGAACAGCAACAATTAATACTGTGGAAACGGCTAGGCAAGCACCAAACCTAATAAGTAGAATTCAATCTTCTAGTTGAGCTGCTAAAAGGAAATATAAAACATCGGCTACTGAAACTACTTACGCATCCGAATACTACGATAAAGCAATTGCTACTTGAAACTACTCACTCGAGTTACAATCTTCCTGTCACTACTTAAACTCTCGATATGCCTCGTGGCTTTGTTGCTTTGTCAAACCCTATAAACTACTTATGCTTTGTCAAACTACTCGTCTGCTCACCAAGCAGATTTCGAACTTTTCACTTGCTATCTTACAATCTGACTTGGCTACTAAAAGGAGAGAAACGAATACTCAATCACTGCTTTCATTCTCGTAGCTAGCTTTCAATCTAAAAACTCGAAATCAAACTTCTATCTGTCTAGCTGGCTTGCAAGAGTTGTAGCTACTTCATAAGCGACTTCGTACTTTCAAAAAGACTAGAAACTCAATGTCCTATTAATAGGCAGGAAACTAGTAAGCTTAGTTGTTACTTAAAATCTCATTTCGTACCTTTTCTGCTTAAACTGCTAGCTCAAATTACTACAATTAACAAGCCGAGGCGCCAACTGCTCTTCAAACTCCTGGCGACTGGGAAAACTCACTTCTTCTTTCTAGTCTGATACCTGATAACGAGAATGAAAAAGGTAAACGACAGCTCCATACTCTCGATACGAAAAGCTGGACTCTAAATCTTATTTCTTGCAAGCAATCCTAAGGACTATATACGAGAAGAAGGGTCGTGGCTTACAATTCTATCTGGTTTCAATCTTATAGCTGGGCTACTAATATATGGGAGTCGGCATATCGACTAAGAAATCTTATATCTGCTTACTTTTACTTGGAATCTGCTAGCTAAAAGCATATAAACGACAGGCTTACTTGTTACTTGGCTTCTTATATCCCACCACCTACTATATGATAAGCAATCCGATAAGTTCAAGCGAGAATGAGAGAGAACAATGAAACTCTCGAGCAATTCACTAGCCTAATACTCTTGATAGGACAGCTAGAATCACGGCTTTTCATCTTACGTATGGAACTTCCATTCTATCTGGCGCACTTCTAACCTGATATCCCGTGGTACTGCGTAAGAAGAATTAACAGCATCAATCAAACTCCTAGCTGGCCAGCCTCAAACACATGAGACTACAAGCTCGCTTACTTCCTTGCTAGCTGGTAAGAAGACTACTTGCGAAACACCTCCTTCTTCATAAGCTTGGAAAGCAGAAATTACTGGGGAAGCTCCTCTTCATGAACCCATGGAGTGAAACCTTCCACCATTTTCGCTCATTATCATATCCAACGAATATACATCGGATAGCTTTCTTGTCGAATTTACTTCGGCTCGCTCTTTTCCAAGTACTCTTTTTCAAATTGGTGGTTTCAGAATCGCTTTCTAAACGATTGATGAACTCCTCCGCAAAAATGAAAGCTCGCTTTGATTCTTCTTGGCTTGTTCAGTTCTTCTCATCTGCCTCGGTAACTAGGTGCTTTTAAGCTACTCTTGTTGGCAATTTCCTTTGGTTTGATAGTCGGATCTTATCTTTTATTTAATAAATCAAGCCTTCCTCCTTAGAAACTTCCTTGAACAGCCACCGCCCCTGGCATCTCCTCTGTAAACTGGATCTCTTCTCTTAGGTTAAACAACCGAATCTCCTAGCTCTCGATCAAACCCTTATCCCAATTCGACATCCTCTTCTTTAGCTCTCTCCTCTTCCAATTTCCCAACAAGCAACGGATTGAGTTGAGCGCTAGCGCTCATTCCTCTCGCTTACGCTCCAGTTACTTTCGTTCCTCTCGAGTTGGGATGCTCTCTCATAGAGCTCGACATAGGTTAGACAGGTCCTAGCAGCATAAAGGCATGGATAGGGTGGGAAATGAAGAAGAATGGTGGAAGAAAGGAACCAAATAGTTGCAGCCCGGTCCTGAGTGGGGCTTGAAGATTCCTTTATTGTTGAACCGACGGTACTCTCTCAGACTTAGTCAAACAGAACATCCCCAGTTGCTGGATCTGGTACTTATTCAGAGAAGTATCCATTCCGGTAAGTAAACTAGCTGCGAGTAAACTTTCATGTGAGAGAGAAACAAGGCTCTTGCCATCTTGCGAGTGAAACGAAAGAAAAACGTTGAGTTAAACGTGAGTGATTAGAGCCAAAGAACGAGTGAGTACAGCGTAACGGACGAGCCAATAAAGAAAATTGAGATCTTTGTCTCTCGATTCGAGAAGTTCCAGCCAGGCCGGGTCCCGAGCAAGCCAATTTGGAGTTTACCAAATATGGAATAGCGATCATACTACTTGGGTTTGGGTTACCTGCGTTTTTTCTTCTTAAGTGCCCATGACTAGGATAAGCTGCCTGCTCTTCTACGTAGTATGTCACCAGCGGCTAAAAAGGCTGGTAAACAGTCTACTTCCTACTTTGATGAGTCTGGCATGTATCTACCAAAGGTTTTGTTACTACTTTATCGGGGCACCTTCTTACTGATTCCGTGAAAGCACAAATCTGATCAGACTAAGTGAAAGATTCTTCGTTCTTTTGGTCAACAGCCTTATCATATATAGGGTAAGCTGCTGCAAAGCTTTGTAGTTTGAATTCCTTCCTTTGATATTGGTTTTGATGAGTGTGAGTAAAGAACTTAGCTTTTCAGAGCATAGACTCCCATACCAACTTCAACTCTACTTAGCTATGCCGAGACAGGCGGATGCACAACTGACTTCACTGAAACTATGCGAGTTGGTATCGACTTGACTTAAGCTTTCAATGCAAGTTCAGTATCGGACCTATCATAAGAATAAGTTTCATAAGTTCCTGAGCTTGGCTCTAGAAAAGAAAAGATTGTAGCTGCAACTTGAACTGGAGAACACAAAGCAACTGCTCCTACTAAGAATAAGAAAGCTGCTGACCCTGCAGAAGAAAGATTTGGTTTTGCCTTAGCTGCTTATGGTGCTGCTTTCCCAACAATACCAACTTCAACTTCAATCTAACAATTACCAACTGCTTACCCTCGGTAAATTAATTAGTCAGAAGTCTTATTTGGCGACGCTTGGCCTGGCTGGCCTACTTCAACAACTGCTTAACTGAGCGAGGAGAACCATTCCAGCATGCGCAGCATGGTGTCGAGCCCAAACTTTTGACGAGGCTGATCATGACAGCGCCACCACATCACGTTTATGTTTCAATGGCGCCTAACCACACATCACTTTTCAAATAGCCAGACTAAGTGAACATTAGCGATCTCCGACTTCCCGTTTCCAAAATTAATGAAAGCATCCGCAGCTTGTCATCTTTTTGTATTGAGAACCATCCCTAATGCCACAATTGTTTAGAATCCACTCATACGATGATTTCAAACTAACTGGTGTTTTCTAATGAGCGTAGGTGGCTGAAGCTAGGATGTTCAATGTCTCTTGATTAACCTCACGGTCTCTTTTATCCCCTTTTCACGTGATTATCCAACCCGGTTTATTGTGACGAAAAGAGAATCCGACTTCTAGCTAAATCTCGTTCATGGAAGTGAAGAAAGCCGGTACGGTAAATTCTTCCCCGGAAGTAAACGAAGGCAGGGAACCATAGCTCATACCCATCAAAAGCATCCGCGATATTGATTAGAAACTATTCATAGCGTGCACGTTGGATTTGTTTATCCTAAATACCCACTCTTTCACGTTATATCTAATTAGGGCTCTTCTGCTTTGAAAAATGAATCTTCTGCTGGATCGCTCTCTAAAAAGAGTGTAATGCTCTAAAGAATTTCATGCGATAAGTAAAGGTTCCACTGCCTGAGAAAGTAGATCAATTCCTTCCTAACCTGGCTGAACAAGGTAGCCTGGTAAATAGATAGCTGAATTGGCTTGAAACAGATGAAAGTTATAGCAAATGAAAAAAAGGTATGTATTCGTGTAACTCGTACAGTAACAGCGACTGTTACAGCTTTCCTCACAGGAACTCGATCCCCGCCAGCAACTGTGTGGAACAGGATCTACTTTGACTGTAACATCATCTTATGCTTTTCGCTGCGCGCCTGTTGTATCCCGATGACCTGGTTTTTCAGTTGTTTCCCGATGACCCGATCTGCCGATCCCCCGATGTTTTGATCTCCTCTCTGTTCCGATGAACAGTGTAAGCTGCGACTCCGACCTGTACCTGTCCCTTTCCCTGTGAGTAGTACCTACTCCCTTAGTGATGTGTGAAAAGTGTATGGATACGTGTGTTTTTTAATATGTGAATTTTGCTATATTTCTCTGAGTGATCTCAGTGTCTTCGTTCTGGTAAGAGCCGCGGAAGACCAGAGCATTGAATGAGTGACCAGTCCTTGGCTGACCTGTGCTTCGTATGGTGTGTTTTACCTGAGTAGGGTAGACGAGTTTCAAAGACCTTAGTTAACGTACGAAAGTATGCCAAATGGAGCTCAGTCTCCCATTCAATCAAGCTAGCGCTCTAAGAAAGTTCTTTTTCGAGTGCTTGTGATTTCATCCTTTCCGAGTGAGTCTTCTGCCCTAAAGCTTTCGTAAGCTAAGGCGAGAGATTTCCTACTTTGACCACTGCTGTGACCGCTTTATGCAAGAGTTCCGGTATATGCAGCATGCACCTAGATAGCCAAAGAAGGAAGGAGCGGAAGGGATTAGTACTAATAGGCAAGGAAGTCGTCTGACTTGGGGCGTGAAATCCGATAACTCCTACTGGTCTGTTTCTTTACCTTAACCTACCCCGCGCGCGGCTTGAGTTGACTTCTTCTCCGCCTCATATATAGAGCTTTTTCATAGTTCACCTTGATTCTCTCATATCACTCCAAGTGCTACTCCCTGTTGGTTAGTCTTCCACGAACCCCTCAACGTGGCTTAGGACGAAAAAGAATGCGTACTTGGGTCGTGGTGAGAGTAGTATTTATGCGGCGGCGCACAGTGGTGCATTGAAGGGTGCTCGAGAGTCTGTGTCTCCTTTGAAACCGGCGAATATGAAAAAATGAGTAAAGTAAAATCACCTATAGGAAGTACTTCTTCATCTCTTTAGAAGGCAAACAAACTTATAAGAAAAAAAAATCAATTTATGATGCAATAGCCGGTTGCGTTGTGTGCAGTCGCATAAAAGTAGGATTCCCCTCTCGAAAAAAATCCTACCTTTGATTTTCCCTGTGTCCTAGGCTTTTGAGGTCAAGTAGTAAGTAGAGTAGCCAGGGTAAGCTGATAGACCTATTGCCATAGCTAGGGAAAAAAGTAAAGTATGTATAGAAGAGATGCATATTTCTACGAAGCAAGAGTAGCACCAGTGTAGTAATTCATGTCCAAGGTATAGAAAGAAGGTCCTGTAGTAGTAGCTGGGCAAGAGATGAGTTTATGCCAGGGATAGATAAAGAATAGGTGTTGTATTCGAAGTAGTAGTTTCAGAAGGGATAGGCACGGGTATGCAAAGATCGGTCTAGTAGGGCAGCTAGGTTTAGGGCTAGGAAGGTATAGGGGTGCAAGGTAAGCAAGAAATGGTAAGGCATTCACCACAGATGTGTAATAGGTTGAAGCATTCGAGGTCAGTCTAGTAGAGGTTTATGCTAGCTAGACATCTGAGGATAATAGGCATATGTGAAACTAGAAAGAAGGTAAGCAATAGCTCATCAAGTGTCAGGGTATATGCCTGGAATAGCAGAAAGAGATAGACATGGAATAGGTAGAGTCACGCCTTTCTGTGTGATATGGAAGGAAGGAATGGAAGAAGAAAGCAGAGGAAAAGAAGAAGTGCCGATAAAAGCTATTCAATATGGAAGGAAATAGTTAGGTACCGAATGGGAAGAGTAAGGAAGGACCGGGGTGAGCGAAGATAGCTTTGATGAGACCCAATACATTAAGTTTCTGGACTGAGTCCCTAACTGACCCAGGATCTTCAGCACGATAACAAACAAATTCTTAATAGTCTACCTGAGGCAAAAACATCATTCAATAGGCACAGATAGGAACAGTTAGTGTATCAAGCATCAAAGCAAGAAAGAAAGCTGTTCAAAACCTTCGTTACCAACCAGTACGTTACCTACCATAGAAGCAAGTCAAAGTAGAAAGAAGCCAGTACGTTACAGTAGAAGCAAGTCAAAGTGACGTCTCGTAAGTCAATAGTTTATGTCATAAGTCTGTCAATAGTGTATGGTTGAACGTTAAGTGGCTTAGTCGGAGGAACTCACATTGATCGGAAGAAGATTGGGAAGACACCTATTGTTTCGGATTTTATAGTTGCCATTGGAAAAAAGGATTGCGCTAGTCTTGCGTCGGATAAACGGCTCCTCGGTGGAGTAACGGTTCTAAGGTAGCTAAATACGCCGCTACTGTGTTTGGTACAGTACTTTTCTTCCAAGTTTTCTGCTCGTCCTTTGAATATTATAGTTTGCACGGTGAGCTGTATGTATCAATGAAAACAGCATATCACGGATATAAAGCTACAAATAGCACACATGCTGTTCACATGGACGTAAACTAACATAACGGTTCGAAGGCTACCTTACCATACCACAATACATTTCTTATAAAAGCACCTAGCCACCTTTAGGAAACTTAAGAGTCCGACAAGGAAAGCATAGTAAGATACAGATCTCATACTTTTCACTTCATAATGGTCAAATTGAATTATGACAAAAGAGCAAACCTTGCTAAGTGGATCAGGCTTTGGCTCGAGTCTGATGTGGACATTAGCAAGGAGGAGAATCAAATGCTCTCTTTGATTCCTGATGCTATCTCGCCGCACATAAGAAGAAAGATTCTATTAGAAGAAAATATAACAAAGCTTTACTAGGAATAGAATGAACCCATTTGCTTTCTTAATAAATCAGGACTGAAGTTCCGGTCTTTGGTATAAAGAATGGCCAAAATGAAATTAAACCAGCAGACCAGAAAGCCAAACATAGCTCTCAGCCAATCTAGCAAATCAAGCAAGAAGAATATCAATCTATCTCGTATTGCCCAATCTGGATGCTAAAGGCTCGTCACCCCCTCAAGGGGAACTCGCTGCCCATCACAACTACTCATACTAGGAGCAATGGCCACTAGGAGGACTGAAACGAAGACTTCTATACAACATAGACTTATATACAACTGGTAAGAAAATACTTCAACGGAAAGTAAATCCCTGCCAACCGTAATGACTTACTTCTTCCGTGAGCTTCTTCATGTTCGGTCGGTAGAAAAAGGCTTAAGAGCTAAATAGAGAAAGTAAGTTTGAAGTCTGGCTTGGGCTAGGTAAAGTAGTCAAAGTATCGGCTATTAAGTGGATGGAATTCTTGACTAGAGGATATTCGGAATCTCTGTCACTTCACTATCTTACCTCTGATAACTGGTATGTATGTGTATTGGATCCGCTCTTCTGTTAGCATGAATGAGATTCTATTCCTCTTCCTTATTCTTCAAAAATAGAACCCCCCACCCTAACCTCTCTTAGGACTATCAAGCCTTCTCGAATTAGGTCTATGGGTACGAAGGCCTCTCCTCGAATTTGTTCTACGGTAGAAGCTTCTACCGTAGACCCGGATACAAATCTTTCACTCACTGAAAAGTGAAAACCTGTGATTATATCTTCCTGAAGACGGATGCGACGGGAAGAAGTGGCATTTAGAAGTGTTGCTGACTTTACATTTAGGTTTCGGCATAACAAAGCTTGCACTGTCTTTTCGCACTTAGGCGCACAGCGTGCCGTTGGTAATGATTCTACTACGGTGCTGCAAATTAGCAAGCTGACCCTAAGTAACCGTTGTTGTTCATTGGGTTCCTCCGGAATGACTTCGTTAGGATTGAAGAATTGCTGCAATTCTTCCTGAATAGACTCGATTCTCCCGTCGAGAGTTTCTTTGAAAGTCTTACCTAAACTCTTCCGACTGAATATGAGAAAGCCTATAAAACAACGAGCTACTATCATTTCTTCATTATAGATTGAGATCTTCTTCGGACTTGATGCACAAATAGATGGAATAGCAGCAAATAGCATATTTCTATCCTTCATATCCGTTGAACTCAATCTCATCATAGGGTAACTACATCTTTTTCAGCTCAGCTCCCAAAAGAGAAAGGGAGACTTTGAGATAGGTTGGCGTCGGTTTTGCCGACGAAAAGCAACGAAAAACTAATTCGAACACGAACTTCCATGACAAAACAAAATGCTAGTTGCCTTCTAACACATAAACTTCCGCGTTTGTCCCATCGACGAAGGCCAATGAGACTACTATACGCGTTTTCCGAGGAGCAACATGAGACTTTATTTTCCTTTACAAGAAAGATGGCCATCAGAAAGCAGTGAAATACAGAGGAATCTATTTACTAGGAAAAAGTAGCGCTGAGAGTTCGGTGGAAGGGGAAACCATTCCCGTATGGAGCCAGCCTCCCTTAAAGGAATGTCTATATGGGGTCACCACTCTTTTCAGTAGAAGACTGAGTGGGAAGCAGCGGAAGACGAAGCCAATCGATAAGGAAAGGTGTAGTGAAAGTCCTACAGGCTCGTTCAGATGGCTAAATTCGTATTGAAGTAAGAAGGGAGAGATGCCAATAATAATACCAAATGGGGGTCGGCTACGAAGATTTTTCTCCCGACTCCAGAGGCTAGGTAATAATAGAAAGATGAAGAGAAGTGGGCGGGCATGAGGTATCACAGGAATCTTCATGTTCAAATGTGAATGAAAGCTTTAATCACATCCGGATTTTCTAATCCTTACTTTCGGAGAGTGGATCTATCCAATTAGAATCCCCCATCCGCCCTACTCGTAATACAATAGCAATAGTAAAGACAGGACGGAGACTTTTTAAAAGAAAAGAGAAGTTGTGGTACTTTCATCATGACAACCAGATCCTTGATCATCTGCATTCCCTTCCTTAAGTTCAAAGTGGAGGGTGATACATCTAAGAGAAAGAGATTCTTCCATCTGACGTACTCTCTTGCTTGTCTTCATGAAAAAGTGCAGAAGCCTGTATCAATGAAGAGTAGGCCGGTACCAGCAGAAGATAGTAAATAGTGTTTTTGTTAGCCACTGCACTCACACTGTTCGTTCGGAAAGTAAGTCCTCCTAAAGATTGTTCTCCCCAACCCAAGTTCAAGACGACCTACCTAAGAGTACAAAAGATGGACAACCAAAAAGCGAGTAACGAGTAAGAGAGCTAGGGTGACTAGCCCTACCCTCCGTCTTCCTTAGAAAGATAGGTTGGTACCTCTGCCTGTGAAAAGAAGAGAGAGACCACTTTAAGAAAAGAAAGGCTGTCCACAAAAGAAGTTGCTCAAGCAAAGACTGTTCGTAAGTTCGTTACCAAAAGCTGAGTGAAAGGGGTTAGTTGCTAAGGGATAATAAAGAACTTTCGATGGAAAGCGAGACAAAGGCGTATACTGTGTTCCGATAGCTGGTAACCAATACCCGGCCCCTATTGATTCTTACAGAAATCCTGTGAAAAGAAGTGTTCTCTTTCTCCAGCGAAAAGAACTGTCTCGCAGGAAGATCAAAATACTTACTATATGTGCGTTTATGTATCAACTCTTATATAGTCTAGTTTTCCCGCCCTTTCTAGAGAAGGAATCAATTCCCCTTTTTGAATGTACAAAAATTGGTGGAGCTCAGCATGTCTGGAAGCACGGGAGAACGCTCTTCTGCTTATATTATTACCAGTATTCGATACTGGGTTATTCATTACTATACCTTCCTTATTCATTGCGGGTTGGTTATTCGTCAGTACGGGTTTAGCTTACGACGTATTTGGAAGTCCTCGGCCAAACGAATATTTCACGGAAAGCCGACAAGGGATTTTCTTAATAACTGGGCGCTTTGATTCTTTGGAACAACTCGATGAATTTAGTAGATCTTTTTAGGAGGCCTTCCATGACCATAGATCGAACCTATCCCATTTTGACAGTACGATGGTTAGCTGTTCACGGATTAGCTGTACTGGAATGACAACACATATGATAAGATAATCTGTACACGATACAGAATAACGACACGACACGCAATCTTATGACTACAGTATGGCCATCATCTTTGACAGCAATCATGACAGGCCGCGGTATTAGCGTTAGAGAAAGGAAAGGACTTGAGGTCCGTCCACCTACAACTAATAAAGCTCCGCCTTTGGGGACTACTACAACAGATAGGCATTTGAAGGACCAAACCACCTACTGAGGACTTTGACACCCAGCCCTTAAGAAGCTGAATCTACAACTTTGGGATACGTATTTACAGACTGCAAAAGATAGATACAATGCTGTTACCCACCATGCATGCAAATCTTAGTTCTATGGACTACTAGTACCAGGAACGTCATCTACTACAGCGAAACTCCCGGGGGACGCTTTTCTAACTGGTTTAGCCTCTAGAGTGGGGAGGAAGAACACCCTCTAGACCAGGATAACTTACTAATTCAATTGACAAAGCGTCCTATTTGCTAGATTTCTAGTCGTTAGCTCTTAGTGAAGACGAATTAGACTGCCTGATAGACTAATACTTCCTTTTCTTACCCGGCCAAAAAGCTATATATTTTAAATAAGAGCACATCTAGTGTCTAGAATAGGACTCTTTCTTGGAACTACTTATTTGCTTTCAAAAGACGTGATGAATCGAGAGATCTAGTCTTTCCTAAGAGATAGGAAAGACTAGCTGGATCAGGTTAAGGGAAGGAAGTACGGGTCAAGTAAAGAAATACAACTGTTATCCACGAACAACCTTTTCTCATATGAATACCGTGCGCCAGTAAGTAGTCCATCAAAGCTAACCCGGGTTAACTACTCTCTAGGAAGCTTCCCCGTCCTAATCTAAGGAATGAATGAGGGAAAGTCTTGTCTCTTCTTTTCCGACACCCACTTCTGGATTGCCAATTCTCAGATTTCTCGGTTCCTGAGACCCTTCTTTGGCTCGCCTTGACGGATTACTTCGATTACTACCGGACTTCCAGATTAGCTGCTTTTTACGCTTCACGCCTTTCCCTGCTGGGGTGGTGTCTTTCGTAGTCAGAAGCCTTATTTGGCCATCAGGCATTATGTAGTTGGCACGGGATGCGTACTCCTCTCCTCCTGTTTGAACCGAAGAAGCAAGGGATTTTTCGCAAACTAGCGCTAGTTGTCGACGATGAAAAGAATGCGAACCGAAGACCCCTTCCTCTCGAAGTGCGGTGCGTGCCATCGTAAGTGTGACCCTCCATCTCATATCATATTTATTCATTCAGCAGAAACATAAATCTACTCGAGGAATCACTCCTTTCTTCTTCATTATATATAATCTAAGGGATGGCTATGATAAAGAGTAGGATTTTGAAATTCCTGATCCCCATCCTTAGCCAAAGCAAAGTCCGTCCCTCCTTCCTACTTAGCTCTCCTCACACGAGAAGCATAGGCCGCAGGTTGATCTCATGCATTACTCAACCAAGTCAGATAAAAAATGATGATCTTATCATCGAAAAGGCGCGCAGCGAGATAACAAACACATAAAAAAGGATATGCCCTAACTATATGCATGCCCCAAACTCTATATAAGAACTTTATAAATAAGGCAAAGAGAATCTCATCTCCTCACAGTTCCTTGCCAGCGGATCTTAGTGCCCTTCAAGCGCCCCTTGCGGCTGTGGGTAAGAACGAACATCGTTCTAGCCAGCTAGTGAGAGTTTCCCCATTTTTCTTTGATCTGGCTAATCAATTTGAAGGTTTTTTGATTTCCTTCAATGCCGCTGGTGCATAGTCAGACTTGCAGGGGCAGCTCAATCAAGTAGAGACAAGACCAGCTGTTGAAGCTTGGCAGTGGAATCCAAGAGATAAGAAGTAGTATAGAGATAAGAAAACGGGATTCAAAGTAGTAGTAGTTGAAATAAGATAGAGCAAGCAAGAGTAGTAGTATTGGCAAAGAAGATTGGAATTATTGTATCCACCAACCGAAGCTTCCTCTCCCTCTAACAAAGCAATGGAATGAAATTAGAATCCTCATCCTCATACCTTCAACAACACCCTTAGAGTCCTGGACTTGAAAGAATACGATGTCATCTTGGGTTGTGATTGGCTCTATAAACATAGCCCATTTGCCCTCAATTTGAAGACCAGAGAATTTCTCATTACCTTAGAAGATGATACTCTCCTCTCATTAAAGGATTGCACATCTCAGGACGCGTACACTGAACAACTGAAAAGGATAATGAACAAGCTTCTCAACAAAGGCATTTCTGGTTTCATTCTGCATCTCAACAGCTTATCTCTGCAGGCACCACACTCTTCCTCCGGCTATTTCAGCCTTACTGCAACAATACTCTGAAGTCTTTCAGGAGCCCACTACACTCCCTCCTCACCGTGATATTGACCATGCCATTCCATTGCAAGAGGGAGCAACCCCACCCAACATCCGTCCTTATCGTGTGCCTCACAAGCAGAAAGATGAAATGGAACATCAAATTCAGCAACTACTCAAAAATAAAGTCATCAGACATAGCCAGAGCCCCTTTCCTCTTGTGATTCCGATTGCGACTCGGACTGTGACGGGCCCATTCCGTCATGGATGCGTGCCAACCCGAAGATTTGAGGGGCTATAATCTAGAACTTACCCGCGATTTCTATTTATCCAGACCTTCAGCCAAGTAGACTATGGAAACAATCTGAAAGGTGTTGACTTCGTGAACGAAAGCTCCTTCCCGAATAAAACGACACCGACGGAGAAAGAAACCAAAGCTGGAGAAAGAAGAGCGGAGCCAAGGTTGGATCGATCAAGCCTTTATCTATATCTATATATGCAACATAAGCTCCTTCGTACCCAACAACTTAATATAGGATAAATCCAAAGTCCTAGTTTTAAACATCAATAAAATGCATATTCTTTCTATACCAGTGGACAAGAAGAGATAGTCAAGCTGGATGAGTTGTTAGGAATGGTGAAACCTACTCTGGTGAAGCTGCATTTACGCGAGGAGGTAGGTAACCTGGTCATGGTATAGTTGTTTACATGGGAGCACGTTGCTTCGACCAGGAAGAATCAAACCTAAGATAAGCGGAATGGAGAACAAAGGATCGGGATACTTGGAATAATGTGAACCAGTAGTGGCTGTTTAAGGCACGGCCAGGGTATCCTGGTGACAGCTCTACCTCACTTTAATAGCTATTGCATCGTTCTCTCTAATCTATCTTTACAAACCGTGGAGCCGGGTAAACTATTCAACCGAGAAAACCCCTATGCCCAATAGCTCTAGACTAGATTAGGATGACAAAGGCGATGTTGGTAGCAATTAGACTTCCAAGTACAGATGGCTGTTCAAGGTCCGGCCGGGGTAATCCCGGTAACAGCAATGGGGAATCGCCGATCTTAGTAATTCAAAACAACGCTTTGAAACAGGTTTGATTAAGTGATTAGTCAAGGGAGTATGGTTTCCAAGCTAGTAATGAATGAATCATAGTGCTAGAATGCATGATAGGGTTAAATCACTCAGCTAGGGTTTAAAATGCATGATAGGGTTTAATCACTCAGCTAGGGTTTAATGCATTCTAGGGAAAGCATAGAAAAAAGGTAATCTTCATAGGAAAAGGGACTCTTTGGTTATAGGGCCAGGCCTGTGGGTACAGAGAATTTTTTGTTAACTGCTTGCTTCTTGGTTGTGTGAAACACAGAGTGCGGTATAGGAATGCTTGAAAGAATAATGGTACAGAAGAGGGATTGTGAACTGCATGCATTGATTGTTAACAGGGAAAAGCATGGATTCAACACAGTACAGAGTATGGCAAAGAGAATGGTTTTATGAGACGCTTGCTTGGTTGACAGAGAAATGTCTTGCTCACAGTCTTGTTCACAGACAAAAGTCCGTGCTTATAAAACAGGCTATGCTTATCTAATACGGTTAGGGTATATCACCTCTCCTTTCCTTTCCTTCCTTACTGTACTGCCTGCTCTATCATTTCATTCTATCCTCTTCTGTCCTATCCCTATAGAAAGAAAGCCACCTATCCCTATCTCTCTCTTCCTCTACTGCTAGGAAGGGTTTATTCCCTCGCTATGCCCTTAATGGGTAGAGCGAGGGAAACCAAGGAAAGGATTGAGGTTGGCGCTTCGCTCGCTTCCTTCAATCGGTTAGAAAGCATCAAAGGAGGAAGCAGCTGGGCTATTTACTATTCGGATTGATTCAAATCGGATTCATGCCCAGAAGAGGATGCTCTATCTGCTCTCGAAGCAGTCGTCAGCCTAAAGTCAGGTTTTAAATCCTTAGGTTGAGCCCTGTGCTGTATCGCGTTCTATTGCACTTCTAGTGAGTGAACGGTTGGGAGGTAGTCCAAAGCTTGGTTAGGATAGCATTTCTGACTTTTGCTATAGGCTGGCATCACAAGTCGAATGGGAAAGTGCATTCTTCCTTCAACCTAGCGAGAGGTCTCAGTTCTTCCTGTTTAAGCTGGTCTAGTATAGTAGGCGGAAATGCGAGCACTCACGGGCGAAGGAGGAAGTATATAAAGCATGCATATAGGTGCTAAGAAATTGACTCTTGGAAGTGTCAAAGTTCTGACTAAGTAGGCTCTTTCTTATAAAAAGTAAAGTACTTGCTTAGAACTGCTAGGCAATCAATCTCACCACAAAGGCAGGATATTTTTGATGCTTGCAGGAAGAGAAAGATGGACTGAAACTATACGTATTTTGAAGTAGTAAGCGCCACCACGCGAGACAAGCCAACGTTCGGTTTCCACCACATCGAGGATTTTCGTAAATAGAAAGATCTTGCTTTTCTTTTGACGGAGGGAAGGAAAAGTGATCCAATGTTGTTTTTGTAGACGCTATATGCTGAAATAAAGTCGGCATGGTTCAGATAGCTCAGTTGGTTAGAACAAAGGACTTAAAATCCTTGTGTCAGTGGGTTGGGAATCTTTCTAGACTAAAAAGTGTCGTTTTCGTGGTTATTGGGTCGGTGTCAAGTCTATCTCTCATGTCATCGCTACCAGAATTCTTTCCTTGGAAAACCCAAGGCAAAGAATAAGAGTCTCCTTGCTTCTCAAAAGATTACGTGATCATCTTATCCAAGCAATTCAAGACGGCTTCATACTTCGTTTTTTGGCTTCTCACAACTTTTCAAAGAACCGGGCTAAATAAATACATTATAAACCGGAACTTCAATCCATGCGGGGGCCCTTTCGGCTGCTCCACACCCTTAACATAACTTCTCCTGGCAAGGAGGAAAAGAATGAGTACCCGCTTACCTGCCCATTCTCTTCTTCACTCCACTAGGCACCGTACTCCTTTTCTTCAAAGTTCAAGATAGGCACTCGGTGAAAAGAAGTTGCTATGTCGGGTTTGTTACCTTCTTTTCTTGAAGCAAGGTTCGACAGGGGAAAGAAGCAAGGGAAAGAAGGCCCTTATTCCACTACTGAACTTGGATACTTGCTTTAAGATAAGAAGAAAGGGCTTTATTCCAGATAGATGTTTTATTGCATCCGGGTGCGGAAAGCATAGGAAAGCAGAAGAAACTAATAGAAAGTATAGCAGTGTCAGTGATAACTGCAAATTATTCGTCGTTCCAAATAAACTAACAAAGCAATTCAAGGCCCATCCACATGAAGATATTGCTGCAAGTCTGCACTATGCACCAAAAGGTTCAAACAGGCCCTACCTCTCCTAAGAATTATTTCACTGAAGTGAGCAAGTCAAAATAAAAGAATAAATAACTGCATATGCGTTCAATCCAGTTCTTCTTTAAACGTTGACTCAAAATACCTGACTTCTGAGCGCTGCATACGTTTCATTGAAAGAAGCATCAAAATCCAAATCATCGTTTATGTCCTTTGACGTTACTAAAGTGACCGAAGTAAGCTTGACAGCCAAGACAGAATCCACTAGTTAGACAGTTTTTTTATAGTGGATATCCTCCACCTGTTTCTATTGAAACCAGAGTTTAGTTGGTATCACACCCTGCATAGGGATTTACTCCTACAATTATTAGAAAGTACTACTACTCTATCTACTATGCAATACTACATCCTGGTATGCAATAGGCATCCTACCAAAATAAGCATATAATTTTAAAAAGCTTAACAAAGAAAGTAAACATAGAAAATATGATACCACATCCCGGTATCAACTAAACTAGGATCTCTAAAAGGACCTTCTCTTCATTCTTCTTCCTGAGCATGTTGTACCTCCAGCTATAGGTCCTTCTGGCTTGACCAATGTAACAGCTCCTTTTGAGAAATCAGATTCACAAGAGGAGAGGAGTGAAATGAGAAAGTGTACCTACGGATTAAACGAATCTATGTAATCTTCGAGCATTCCCCAAAAAGATGTATCTGGTGCCTTACTTGCTAAAGTCGTCGATGAGCACGAAGCTAGAGTTCTTTATTCTTCCATGTCAGCATTGTTCAAAGGGCCGGCCCCCCTTATTACCTTCTTCTTTCAAAGGGCCCTCCCTTTCTCTCCACAAGGAACTGATTCCTACAACGGTTACGGCTTCCTCTGGTCGAGCTCCTCCAACGAACTACGAACGTACGCTTTCAAGGAATAGGAATAGAAGTCCTATCCGGTCTAGGTTCCTAATCAGATTCCTTCCTCGGCATCGGAACAGTACTTTGCTCTACCCTCACACACCCAGGCCTAGGAGATAATGAGATGGAATTACTACAAAAGATACACCCTTTGGCAACCGCCCACGTCCCATCAACTGATTGGCCCCAGGCCTACCACTATACAACTAATACTTGCCTGCTTGTTTCTTTTCCTTGTGAGTGTGAGCAAGAAAGGGGATAGACACGGGTGAAGAAAGCAGACCTGGGGGTTTGACTGTTGGAGTTCCAGAACATAATTGAGTGCCTGCCCCTTCTCACTTATGGTTCATCAAGATAGGGTTCCAAGTTGATCTCCATTTCTTCCATTCGCAGTCCAGAAAACTACTGCTTTCAAGCCTACGTGCGCAGGAGCGCACTTCCGTTTTCTACTTCGGAGCCGGGTCGATAAAAGAACCAAATATCATAGATTGTTCATGTCGTGAAAAAGAACTTGTCAACGTGATAGATAGACTTCGTCTTACAGAAAAGATAAGAAAAAGCGAAGCGGGAAGGGTCACAAAGAGCTTATTTTGGGCTCTGTTCCCGAGGCATACTCAGATAGATAGATAGATAGAGAGGTGAGTGCGTAGCTCACCAAATTCAAAAGAAGGGGCCCCTGGTGGCACAAAGCTGTAGGGTTTATGAATAGAGAACCAGTCAAGAAAGACTGCAAATTTGCGAGTGAGGTGACGAGAGCTGAAGTGAAGCTAAGGCTCCTTGCTAGGCTCCATAGATGTTCGTACGATTTATTCTTGCTTGGGTGTGTTTTTTTAAGCCTCTCATTAGGTCTTCACTGAAGGATTGCCCACCTTCTCAAGCCCCTATACCATACCCTGAGAAAGTTACGCCGGAATACTCCCAAACCTAAATGACAGAACTTTTCAATTGATAGTTGTTCCCTGGTTTCAGTTAGAAATTAGTAAATCACATTAGAGGTTAACCTTTGATCTGAAATTGGATAAGGAAACCCAGGTAAACTGAAGGATTGGTAGTAAATTACTTGTGGCAGAGTTAAAGAAACATTTAGTTCGTAATCATTCCTTTGAATGAAAAGCTTGTGGCCAGATTCAAATAGTTTAGAATATCTGGGGAACCAAAGCTCGAGCTAGCTTCCTAGGCGGAGTTCTAGGAACTATGTTGATATATTGCTTGCTTTATGTACATCAAGGAAGAAATCAGCTATGCTTTTTAAGCTCCACCAATGCCATGGCTCTTGCCGCCTATGTAAAGCCTTCCCTTGTACCTAACAACCCCTAATAGTCCTACTTTTACCTTACCTTGCTTTGCTTGCTTACACATTCATTATATATGGTTTAATGGTTGGTATAGTGGATTGAGATTGTCGGGGCGTCTGCTGAAGACAAATGGCTCGCATGACTTTTCTCGATAGATAGATGAATCCCACTTTTGTCACACAATAGGGCAGTCTCCCAAGGGAAGAGGGGAAAATGGACAAAAACACGGGGTTTTCATACAAATTCTATTTCCAGTTGAGACTAGTGCAATCAGGTAATCCATTTCAACTGAAAACCCTATAATTCACTTCGGAACTCAACGTTTTCGCTTCCCTGGCAATAGTATGCCAAGCGCCAGCCCAACTAGTATGAGTTATTGCCGATGCTCGAAGCGGCTTTTTTACTCCGGGTACAAAAGAGTAATCCACATTCATTGGTTTTCTTCCTTGATGGATGCTCGGTATGCATAGTATTCACGGGTAGCCGTACCAACCCCTAGCAATGTAGAGCGGGTCTCTCGGTACTTCGTCATAATAGTTCTTTTTTATTAAGTAAGAACTCGGACGGTAAATGTAGAAAGAGCATGAGGGAATGCCCAGACTTATTTAATAGATTTACTTGCCCGAATAGATTGACTCGGTTGGCCGTAGGAAAAGATAACTCATGCCTACTTTACTTACTTGCACAGCCGCCCCACCCACACTCGAGAAAATCAATTACGTGAGGGCCACTTCTTTATATAGGTCGCCCTTACCTTGCTATGCTTCTTTGAAGTCAGCCCCTTCTGTGCATGAACTAGTAGTCCATCATTTAGGTAGGGGAAGCTTAACATGAAAGATATAGATTCTATGCCTTTTTTCTTTTGTTGGATGGGAAACTCACTCATGACCTAGTCGACAACACGATCCTTTCCATAAACTCTGGGTTGAGCTCTACCGCTTCTTTCAAGTTCAGTTTTCTCCAGGTCAACCAGTCAGCGGCCCTGTTGTCCCTAAGTCAGCGAGCGGAGCGGCCCTTTTGTTCATGAGAGGAATTCATTCCCTTTGATGTACACCAACGCAACGAACGAAGTCGAATTATTTCGTCTTTATTTTTCTCATTATATAGAGTTATGTGAAGAAAGAATATTAATTCAGGAAGGACATCAAGCAAGCTTTGGACCTATAGCTAGTAGATGAGCTAATGCGCGTAGTAGATGAATCACCTGACTATCCGAAAAAGGCTACCCATGAATGAGGGAGGCAGGCTCGCTTGCTGGCTCTATTAAATAAAGGCTCATCCTCTCGAACTGACTGACTATCCCTGAAAGTAGGCTTTCAATCAAACAAAGGAAGCTCATCTATGGATTGAACACCCAGTGCGAGCGAGGCTTTCTTTATAGTAGCGCCTTTTCCTAACTAGCTTTTCTGACCCATTTGCAATAAATTGCTTACCCCATACAGGAATTGACTAACGCCAGTCGAACTAATGCTGCTTAAGCCAACCTATTTGACGGACAAACAAGTAGGTAGAAAACACCCAGACTCAAAACCTAGCCAGTGAAACCGTATTAAAGCCCTCGTTCTATATCTTATGGGAGTGGGTTATTTACCAGATTGACCTGAAAGTATGTACGGATTTCTCTCTATAACTTATAGGCATTGAGTGAGTTTCCTCGATCTAGTTAGTGCGCATCTTCATTCCACTCTTTTCTTGTTTGTTGGCAAATTGAATTGGACCTGAATGAATATATATATTTAGGTTCATACCTGTAGATTACCAGACTAATGTGCCTTTCTCTCCTTTGTAATAGTAATTTCCTCGGTCTGAGCTCCTTTTCATTTTCTGCATTTCCATGAGTCGCATTGCCTTTTCCCTATTATCATAGTTCCAAAAGAATGGATCTGGATCGGCAGAAAGAATGAATGGGACGGGAAACTCAATAATTGAACAAGGACTAATTCAATTCCTCTTTGATTATAGACCTCAGAATGGCGTGTACATTGGTCCATAGTAGACCGGGATATAGCTATAAGAAAATAGATAAATAGGAATTTCCACCTTTGGGTATAGCAGAGACAGCAACTCAACTACATTGGCAAAGTTTTTTCAATGATATGAAAAAAGAGCTCTTTTGTTGCTCCTTTTTCTGCTAGGGAAATTCAAAAGACTCGCTTCGGTACCTTTCTTTGCTTAAAGACCATCCGTAGCTCTTCCTATGACTATTCCTCCCATCTTAGGCTACTTACCTTAAGGGGATAGTTGAGGTTAGACTCCCTAGCAATTTCCTGGACTATTCTGATAAAAAAAGAGAGAGAAAATAAAAGTGGGCAGAGTAGAGGCTTAGTCCAACCAAGGCCAAAGGAAGAGGGTTCCACATAAAACAAGACCTTTCACGGTGGGATGAAGTAGCTGTCCTTGGGTTAAATAAGGCTTTCCCAAGCAATCCTGATCTGCCCTGTGAAGGTCTAACTTCAAGAGAAGGTTTTCATTCTATAAGCTAATCCTCCCTCTATCACTACAAGATAGTATGTACCCATTTACAAATCTATTTAAAGCTCTTTTCATTAGAAACTGGGTTTACTCGCCTACGACTCTTGTCTTACTTATCCTTTCTCTGATGGAGCACTTTCTATTTCTAGAGAATTAGTAGAGGAGTGATGGTGATCGTAAGCACAATGGCCTCGCTGCCTTATCTTTCATATAGAAATATCGATAGCGAGCAGTCCCCCCCCTTTGAAGCTAGAAGTATGGAGATACTGATTACTAGAAATATGAATTCAGGGCCATCCATTCTTGCTATCAGACAGCTGAACTACCTCTTCCTACCCACCAGTGAAAAAAGCCTTTCCTTAGGAGAGCCATAAGGAGATGAGTTTCTAGCAACCGACGGAGTTTGAGAGTAAAGCAAACTAGTGGTTGAAGTCTCTCTATTCCAGCTTTCTGGCAAAAAAGACAGAAGGAAGTGCAGGATAGGTCGTATGATAGGATAGAGTTCTGCCAATCCGCCCCGGGGGGTCGTCCAAGATTCAATCTCTTTCTAGTAACCTTTTTCTCTTTCTCAAGTGGGGAGTTCCTAGCTGTGATCTGTATTCAAGCTAGCAGGATTTGTCTTCTTTGCACAAAAGAAAGAGACGTCATTCGAGTGTGAATTTGCGTTGCATAAATGACGTATAGATAGAGTAAGTGAATCTTTTCAGTGGACATTTGCGAGAAAGGAAGCTAGCCGCCCTATGATTTGTCTGGGCTCAAGCCTTACTTATTATAACTTATTATCAAATAGCACCCTTCTAGAATTGAAATGCTTAGCAAGCTGCTTTAGAGACCTGTGCACTTTGATTACTGGATGTCTAGCCCGTATTGCTAGTTATAGCATTTGGAGACAAAAATCTGAATGAATTGGGGATGTTCAATGATAAATAAATACTTAAGCAAGGGAAGCCCGACCTGGCGGCCTTAGGCAGAAGTTCTCAAATAAAAAGCATTTGAAAATCATTCATTTATCTTTTCTTAACACGAGACCTTATTTTGCAAATTCACTTGGAGTTGAATAGCAGCGAAGACTCAACTCATTGCCGAATCTCTGAATAGAACCGACCCACCCAAGAGCACCGGGGACGGCCCTCTAGCAAAGAAAGATCGTCTTTCCTGCCCATTTTCCCTTTTTTTGCTCCTTCTCTTTTTATGTACGAGGGGTGATGAAAGGAGTCGAAGTTTTGCTCCTAAAAAGGAAGATTGAATTGACGAGAACTGTAGCTTTATATAAAGAATAAAGGAGAAGAAAAGATAGGGCTCGGCCCAGAACTGTCACGCTAGAAAAGCACTAGGGACAAGACTAGTAGAGGAAAAAGGAGGTATGAGCTTATTTCTTTTCATATATATAATAAAGCAAATGTTTGCTGAAGCTTGTGGGGGGTCTAACTCAAGGAAGCAAGCACTTGTCACGAGTGAGAAATATATATATATATTATTTCACCCACAATAAGTCCATATCTTTCAAACGCTGGAATTAGCAACTCAAATAACATGTTTTTGGTCCAGATAATTAAATTAAGTATGTGAGGGAATGTTTAGTTTGCCAAGGGAAAAAAACTTTGCCACACACACGAGCTACCACGGTTCCATGTATTCAACAAGGGCGTTACACAGAATCAAACTACCATCAAAGCAACCGGTGGATTGTGTTTAATTTGAAGAAGAGAAGGCTTTGCTCAATTCTTTGTAAGAGAGGTTCAAAAAAGTCACCTTTCATAAAAAATAAGGTAGAAAGAGGGGAAGATCAGCTAGTAGAGGATAAATTATAGTAGCACTTTGAATTCTACTCTCAGAAAATACTTCCATTCATTCAAGGCAGACCTTTTTGTGCCAAGCGAAACCCCACTGCCACTCCCCTCGATGACCTGGCTCCTTCCTAGCAGCCTGCCTTTAGGTGCCTTCGACATAACTTCCATCAAGCTTAATGTTGATCCTGCCTCTGCTTTCCGTAACTTGATCCTTTATTATAGATACTCTCTGTCTCGCCCACGCCTGGATGGCCTTTGAAGTGTATGTTTGAAAGGAAACATACTGGGATGACCCTTCCTTGGGTTATGTTTGACAGGGATAGATAGTATACTTTGAAAGAAGGGAAAGCCAGCATGGTAGGAAGTAGGTTCTAGCTTTCATCAACCCGGAACGATAGTGGAGGCGAGCCCGGATCCAGAGATTTATTATGAGATAAGGTAACTAAAAGAGGGAACAGGTAGGAAAGCAAGGATTTTAAGAACAGGTAGGAAAGTAGGTTGCTTTGTCAAGGCTTAGTAGGATAGGTAATAGGAAAGGAGGTAGGTTAGGAAATAGGTTTCCCTGGTAGGAAAGAAAGCATGACTATGGGCTAATAAGAAGTAAAAGCACAAGACCACATAGAGAGAAAGTGAAGTTAAGATTTCTCGGAACGGAACAGAAGGGTTGAACCTGATCTTTTCTTTTTATAGGTAGAGGGAGAGCCTAATGCGCCAGTCCACGATTCCAAGAGTAAGACTAGTCCCCTATGCTATGGTATTTTCTCTTTGGCTGAATCCCCATTCCTTTCTCCTGTCTCTTGTACTTAACATCCGCCTATAAATTCTGATTGGTAGGTAAATTCTCTTGTTTCCACCGACCGAGCCGGGCCGAATGCCCAGTCAAAGATTTATCGATTAAACTCTCATCAACAGATTGATTTGCTACGATTCCTGGATCCCATTAGTCAGTAGCCCTAGCTAGCTAAGCGAGTAGTGAGTAAGTAATGTGGCGAAGGAAGCTTCACTGAAAGCGCTGCAGAGTAGAAGAGTTTTTTCGAAGAAGCAGCCCGCAGCCCACTCTTTTTGATCATAGTTGACGAATAGAGTTTCCGTCCCAGCCCAATCTCCTTTCTTTTGACCAAGAGTTTTTCAAAGCCAAAGCTTGGATAGCTAGAATATCATCTCAATGGCTTAACCCCTCTGCTCAAATCGTGAAAGCTCCTTCTTGTCAGAAGGTCAGGTAGTGTCTTCAAGGGTAGGCTCATGGTCTATGGCTGGCCTGTCGGGACTTTGATTCATGGTACAGTGCTTTGCTGACCTGACTAGCTATGTGCCAGTGCATCTGGTAAATGCCTAACTGTTGGTACTTTTTCTTTAAGGGAGGGCTCCGGTTTTTCACCTTTAAATCTGATATCATCTTTGCGGAGGAAATCGAAAGAAGAAAGGAAAGAAAGGACTACTTGGAAAGCGACACAGACACAGGTACATCAGGAAAACCTTTAGAACTCACCGTTCAACTTGATCTTCGCAGGAAAAAGCTTCTTCTCTATTAAGACAAAATAGCAATAAATAGACCAGCCAGCCGAGTGAACAAAGCCAGCCACAGCTTCTCTCTTCCTTCTAGCTCACGGGGAAGGAAGAAAATACTTTTCTTATTCCAAGCCAGCTACGGGACAAGTGAAACGGGCAGTTAGTTCAGTGAGGACAGCAGTTCCAGCAAAGACAGTGGAATGCCTTGGTAAAGCTGTTCATTCTCAACGGGAAAGGATTTCTCTATTGCAACGGGGCTAGTTTCAACAAGGTGAGCAAAGCTAGATACTTAGGCTTGTCCAGTTGTTCCACCAACCCCTGCTCCCGACCCAGGTACATTCTTCTTGGCAGCTCAAGACCTTCGTTCCTTGCTCCCGTGGATCGATACTAGTTACTTACCTTTAATCTTAGCTTAGTGTCTTTTACCTAACCTACTCGCTCGCCGAGCTTTTTTGATCTTGGTTATTGGCTTTTTGACTCAAGTTAGAGCTTTTCTTTCCTACTCGTAGACATTGAGGCCGGGAATCTTGCCTTCCCGGTCGCCCTAATGGAAGACCTATTTGACCATAGGGCCTGTTCGAATTCTTTTAAAGCAGCGACTGGAACGTAAGTGGAACGAGCCATAGAGGCCTACCTATTCTTTTAGAGGTTGGGTCGCCTTGGCCTCTCTTCGTTTTCTAGTAAATTTGACTATTGGACTTTATTTTGAGATTCGAATTAGATGCTTAAATGTCCGTTTTTTTCATACATATTAGTATTAATCCGCGCTGCTCATAACGAGCGATCCTTCAATCTCCAGGCGAATGTGAGCAGGCTAGTTTGCTTTTAGCAAGCAAGGTCATATCAACCAAAGCAGTTCTTAGGATTCTTGGCATAAATTTATTTTCGGGAAAGCAATCAAGCTGAATGAAGAGAAAACAGTCTGGTGACCAAGAAGTTTACTACTATTGAACTGCTGGTACGACCTCCACTACATACTGGTAGGACTATTCACTTAATGTCTGACTACCTAAGGAATAAGACTCGATATCTACCTACATCTAGAGTCGAGCGACTGTACTAAAATCCAATGATTACCTATCCCGTCGTCCCTCTCAACTTTCATTAAGTAAGGATATATCTCGGCTCTGTCTCGCCTTATCCTGCGCCTGCCTATAAATACTAAACTGCTTCACAATGCGGAAGAAGAATTAGGTGTTAATGAAAGCCTTGGTTACTTATTTCTTTTTTTTCGGATAGACTCTCAGATTAGTTCCTTTCAAAGAACCACCTGATTGCCTACCTACCATCCTTCGTCGTTTGGTTGAAAGACATAGACCATCCTATACTTACTTACTTACCGTATCGCCTTCAGTCTGAGAAAGTTCGTTTCTCGATCCGCATTGTCAAAAGCTGCATTCACATGTACTTCATTCCTCTCAGCAAATTGCACGGTGCTAACAAGCTTGTGAAACAAAGCCGCATTGCTATACCCATCCAAAACTATATATAGGAGGTTCTAGGTTTAGTTTAGCCCTTAGTTAGGCCCTTCTCCATGACATCAAGCCGCTCTCCATCCAAACCAACAAGAATAGATCGTTGACCCACAGCTACCACCTAGAAGTAGCTGATTATGTAGCGGCGCTTTGCTTGCTTTTCTGAATTGACTTCCAAACTATTAATGAAAAAAAGAATTCAATAGAATTGAAGTGAAAGAAATAAGTAGCGGCGCTTTGCTTGCTTGGAAACGAAGTAGCAGATTTTTGAGTAGTCTTTTCTTGGCTGGTAACTATTCAAACAGAGCTAGCCCTCTTTCTTGATACCTATGTACTGTCCACATATAGTACTGTTTCGTGAAAAACCAATAGGCATTCTACACAGAGAACAATTCAAAGCTGACTACCATATACTACTGTCCCTGCTTTACCTGCTGTCCAAGTAAGTACTAATTTCGAATGCGAGGTTGCGTAGCAAAGCTACAAGCCGAAAGTAAAGAATGAACTGAGTTAACTAGCTGGTAGCACTGTCCTACTTGTCTATTCGTTCCAACTATTCTATTTGTTTGCTTGCTGGAACAAGGGAATATAGGGCTGATGAGCTGTCCAAGTAGAAGTAGCTTTCCTACTAGTTGTTCCAACTAACCAACAAGCACCGGATTGAGCTGGCCAGAAGCCTCAATAGTATATATATATCTTGTTTGCTCGTTCGAAGCTGTCCAAGACAACTGAGCTATATCTTTTCGTTACACTAGCCAGCCCGGAGCCGAAATGAATTATATATCTTTCCACGGCTGTAACTACTAGTCATTCTACCCCTTAGATTAGAACACCTAGTAAAACTACTAGTCCTGGTCGATACACCTACTCGTTTCGTTGCAACTGTCCAATAAGCTAGGGTCGGGCATGTCCAAAGAAGAATGTACCTGGGTCGGTAGCGAGGAAGTAAACTAGTGCTTTCCAACTGAGCTGGATACATCATAGTCCTGGATACATACATATAGCAGGGGTTGCTCGCCTTGTTGAAACTAGTCCCCTTGCTGGCTCGGAAGCACCAGACCTATTCGTTTCACTCGAGAAAGTCATTTGCTTCACCGGTTCGATATGCGATATCAAAATCCTTTCCTTCCACATTTTAGGAGATGCCCTATCTTCCCTTAAAGAGCCAGCTTATTGAATAGAGCTGTCACTCCTTACCTTATCTAAGACCCCTTCGGGATATCTTTTGATATTCTAAACAAAGAAAAACTACATTTTTTTTCCCTAAATGAAAGAAAAGGTCGAGCTTAAGCCGATTCCATTGCGGAAAGAAAAGAGGCTCTCCCATTCCCACCTGATACGTCAAAAGCAATTGACTAATAAGGGGAACCAACCAGTCGAATTCGATTGATTATGTCACTCCGCATTACGGGCAGCTGCTTTCTACTAAAATGGGCTTTGGCACTCCTTCCGCTATTACTCGAAAAAAAATAATAGATCGGTCGTTCTGACTACGTCAAAGGCTCGTTTCACTCGAATTTAAAGGCTGTAACTCCTACTTATTTATATTAATTAAAGCTTGCCCATGGCTGCTTTCTTCCCATTCTTTCTTCTTTCCACTAATCTAATGGTTGAATTCTCCCATCGAGAGGTTATGATACTAGCAAGAGTCCTATTCTTCTCCTCTCGATCCTACCTTGGGTTATGTTTGACAGGGATGGTCAGTGAACTTCTACTGGTTTCAAAGGAGGATAGAGATCCATTGGGGAAGGCTCGAAAGGTTATTCGATATCAAGGTTGACCCTCGACGCGCCGCAGCCACTATTTGGACTCCTTTTATGCAATTATGAACGAAACTTTATCGATTCCAATGCAACTTATCCTTTTGGAGTTGACGTAACAAACTACGCGAGCCTCCCGATGAAGCCAACAGAAATCCTATCCGAATACTAAAAATAAAAGGCAATTTCATTATGGTGGTATACCAGCCGCCAGTTCTGGAACTTCCAGTTCCAATCGGAGCATATAGATCCGTAAATGGATTTGTATGTATAGCCACTTCAGTCGTGCTCCTCGTTTCTCGAATGGAAAAAAAGTATCTTCTTTCTGGGAACATGCTAAACCAGAAATTCTTATGTTCGTGATTCTTCATCCACCGATGCAGAAAATCTTCCAGTTTTCCATTCTCATATGAGGCAGGAAAGTTTATGGGCAACAGGTCGGCACGAAGTGATTCATCATGTTCAAACATGAACCTTTCGCTCGTTGGGGACGGTTTATAAATCAAAAAATTCCCACAAATGGAATGAGAAGTGGGTCCATGTAAATGATCGAGACCTCGCAAACAACAACGTTCCTTCCCCATATGGAGTTCGGGACCCAAAGGCAATCGTTGAGTGAACTGTATCTTATTCGTATTAGTTGACCTAAGCTGCACCATTATTGCAGGGGTGGGGCTCGGCCTCCGAACCGTACGTGGGACGAGTTTCTGCCTCATACAGCTCGGGCCGAAGACCGGGGAAGTTGAGGAGAGATGGGGAGACCCAACTGCTGCCGGTCGGGACGGACAGGAAAGGGGGCGGGGATAAGCTTGTGAAGAAGCAAGCTTATTGCCCCACCCCCAAAAAACAAACCGACCCAGCAAGAAAACGTATGCGCTTTAGCAACAAAGCGCTCATCCCTTGCTTGTTGCTTCGCGTTTCCATCCCAGTCCATTCCGGGATAGGCGTATAATATGTGCAGTAGTCGTCGTCTGACCAATCGGCTCGGACACCAGACCGCTTGTGCCCGCCCATTCTGTCTCGCACTAAATGGAATGGCTCTCTTAGTTACGCTGTGCCCCGACCCGAGTCCCCACGTCCGCTTTTATCCGCCCGCAACCCGGCCAACACAACATTAGGGCCGTCCCCCCCCCCATTCTATGCTGACCCGGGCCGGGGCTCGCTTTTTGGGAAGCCCGTTCCCACCGCGCTCACGGCCCGGCTGGCCTGCCTGCGGTAGTGGGAATTCTCCCGTTCCCTGGTAAAAAAAGGGTTGGTTGGATGCGGGATCTACTCCACGAGGAGCGGTACGGACGTAGATGATATCATCACGACCTCTCTTTGCGTACCGCTAGGGATGCTTAACGCCACTTCGCCAACTGGCATTACCTGCGCTTTCGTGTCTCTCAGTGTGGTCAGCACTGGGTGTTTCCGAGCAGCGAGGCTTACACCCATTCGCATTAATTCATCCAAAGTTCCTTACCCTTATGCACGAATTTAGGAATAAGCCATCTTCCTATCAAGGTTAAGGAGTCAACTGAGCATCTCAGCGGCGGGATTGAATACCCGGATCGAATCAGAGTTCACGCCGCCCGCCCTGAACAAATAGAATAGGAGGCGTGGGCCACAGGTCGCACATAAGCCATCGGGTCGCACGACAGAAGAACACCCAACATAAAGATGCACACTCCTCCATGTGAAATAGAAAGATTCATCTTCACTTTTTTGTAGTAGTCGTGACCAACAGCCATCAACAGTCGGCTCGTTGGTAAGGCGAGAGCTTCAAGCCCGATTTCAGGTGGCACACCCCCCAAACAAGCACCACTCGACGAGGGGGGGGCGGGGAAAGCTACAGGCCCAAAACCTTCGACCCTTCTTTCTATATGGGGGTGCCCGGGGCACCTCATCTTGTCATTTTGTTGCTCATTCCCCTTAGGCCGAAGTGTTTGGCCTTTACTTCGGAGCGCCCGCTCACGCTTCGCTGACCTATCGCGTGGTAAAGAGAAGAGAGTACGAAAGAATTGTAAACAGAGCAGACCGCAGAAAGATTCTAAATATGACAAGTCCCCCATGGATTCGATAATAAGGAAATGAAGAACGGGAACGAAACGAAATAAAGCATTTCTAGCGGATGAGCTTCTCCCAATTTTGTCTGGTAATAGAATAGGGCGGCTTGCTTTGACCAACACTCCACTTTTTGCTCTGTCCATGGAGCGTATGAATTTCCTTGAATGTAGATAGACCAAAAAAGGGAATAAAGAGATAGGAATAGGAATTATAGTACCATTGGAAGAAGAGGCACCAGTGGGAACATCTCTACTGACGAACCATTTCAATAGTACGGGTGCTGCCGTGCCACGGGGCACGACCATGGAAGTAATGAAAAAGAAGAAGTTCTGTAGTTGGACCATCTGCTCTATCCGTTCGATTTGAGCTTCTCCAGAGAAGATGAGACGCTAAAAATGAAAGTGTTCGCAACGCATACCGAAAAAGGGTACCTATGTTGCCGACCATTAATGACTAGTTCGAAGACCAGGAGCAGGGGCACGTGCCAAGAAAGATTTGTTACTTTCCCTATGGTTTTCGAACGTTTTCAATTCTCGTAGAAGTATTTTCACAAAGTTTTCGGTAATATAATATTAGTAGATGCTATTCGAACCCTTCCTTTTATTAAGATTCGAATTCTTATTAATATTATTATATAATTATTCTATTTTTTAATGTATATGCGTCAGACACAATCTACTAATTGATCTATATTCTGGTACCCTACTATATCATAGTCTCTACTACTAGTATTTATAATACCTCAGGAGCTCATGAGACTCTTTTAGTGAAATTCATAAGTCTCAATTCCCGAGCGATCGCACCTCGAGTTCCTTTTGGATTTCATTTCCTTCTTGATCAATGACAATCGTCATCATATCGTATTATCATACCGTTGTCACGTTTGAGTTCTTTACATGTACGTACAATTACAGCTCGTCTTACTTCTGTCTGATCTTTCAGGAGGCATTTTGGGCACTGCTTCTTTGATTACAGCAACAATAACGTCACCAATATGAGCATATCAGTGATTACCAGCTCCTAAGATTCGAATACATATCAATTCGATAGCCCCGCTCCGTTGTTATCCGCTACATTCAAAAGGGTCTGAGTGAGATGGATCTTGGAAGTCTGGTTTTTGATTGGATAGTGATCTCGGGCACGAGTGGTTGATCTTCGCGGGCCGTGAATGGCCATGGAAAGGAGTATTGATGTCAATATGTTCGATCGAGAAGATTGGACGATGAAAGACGGATCCTTTGTGGTTTGAATAATAGGCTGTGGTCTCGATATTGGGCTATGGGCTGATTGCTTTCTGTATGAGCCTCTTGTGATTGGGCTCTCGTGGGCGGATTACCCGATGTGTACTCATCTTCCAACAAAGAGGAGAGGACAGGGCTACTGCTGGTCCACGCATGATAGCTCCTCTGTGTCTTTCCGGAAATTACTTCGACTCGCAAAGGTGAAACCAGAGGAGATTCAGAGGCCCAGTTGAGAACAGCAAGCGTACAATCAATCGGTGTATGGAAGTTCGGTGAAGCTATATTATGAAAACAGAAGATTGAGCAAGTTCCCTGGCTGAGACCCGCTATTGGAAGGAAGAAGGAAGTCTACGAAGCGTCAATTCTAAGTAAGTTCGGGTCCAATTTGGTTATCCCATTTTTCTAGCAACCGCTTTCAAATTCTCACTCTTGTGCTTCGAGCTCTTTCCAAAAACAAAACCGCCCAACATCGATCCGATTGAACTTCTGACTCCTCGCTCTTCGCCCCTGCCCCTCCACCCAAACCTCCTGATCCCCAGACCAACCGGCGACGGAACCCTCAACAGCAGGCGGAGTTATATATTAGGAACCCCGTCCAATGGAGCACCCTTTTTGGTAATGGAGCTATGGGCGACATTGAGAGAAAACTCGACTACTTTTCACCTTAAACTAGGGCTGAGAAGATCGTGGCCGTCTGCCCGGAAGAAGAGCTCGTGGAGAACGAAAAAAGTAGGAATTAGTTTGAGTTACTCTAAGGGTATACTATTTATTCGGAGAGGCCCGCCTTTCGAATATCTCAATAAAGACCTCCCTAAGATCTGGGAACCCAGAGGGGCTCTTGAGATCATTTCATAAATGAATGGCTTTTTCCTCTTTCAATTCCTGCTGGGGGAAAATGGTTCCAAAGTGCTCGAAGGCGGACCTTGGCTTATTGGTGGTCGGGTTTTCATCCTGAAAAAATGGGAAAGAGGATTGGATGTCCGTAAAGACCTCTTGCAGAGCGTCCCTATGAGGGTACGGTTCCCTCAGCTCGGGCTCCACCTCTGGTCATCCAATATTATAGGAAGGATTGCTAGTACTATAGGTAAGCCACTTTATATGGAGAAGCAGACTTATACCAAATCCCCTCTCGTGTTTGCCAGGGTCTGTATTTAAGTTAATAGAGCAAAGAAGCAGCCTTCGAAGGTTTGGATCGACGTCGGAAATGGAAGCCTTGAGGAAGAATGTGTCGAATACGAATGGATTCCTCTTTCATGTACTAATTGCAAGGCCGCGGGTCATAACCGGTGAAAGTGACTCAATCTTTGGTGCCCAAGGATTCTGCACAATCTGGAATATCGACTTAATGCCTCTGAGAACTGTCAAGCTACCTCCACAGGTTCGTAAGGCTGTTAGCGCGCCCAATCCTGAGCCTGATAACCTTGCCCCAGAGCTTGAAGCGATTCCTACTGGTAATGTATGCGAGATTGGAGCCGAGCAAGCCATTGAGCATTCCTCATTACCTATGTCTAATTTCTTTTTTTTTGCGGGCTTAGAATCGGCTGTCAGCTCTGGAGATGTCATTATGTAACCAGGCCACCAATCTGAGTAACCTTCCAGTGCCTTAATCCCGGATCCTGCTGGTTCCACCTCCACTGCTCCTGTGGTTCTGGACGAGATTCTTGCTGTCTCAGTGGCCATGAAAGAGCACAATCCTTCAGCATTCTACTGGAGCAGAGAGAGTAAGTCTATATCATACTCAGAGATAGATCCCCCAGTGTCCTGGCTGCGGATAAGCCTTCTTGGATCCAGCTAGTTGGGAAGTCTATTCTATCTGCGAAAGGTGAGGGAAGTGAATGCAACTCTAAGAAAAAAGCTAAGGCTCGGAGCCAAACAAGAGCAATGAAAAGTGCCTCCAACAGAGGAGGGAGTTCCCCATCAAATCTAACCTCAAACTCCTAATGAATGTCCTCATAACGAACGCTAGAGGGATGAACAATATTGAGAAGCAGAGGGAAAGACGGGAGCTTATCAAAAAGAACAAAGCCTCTATTGTGGGAAAAGTCTGTGAAACCCGAAGTTCTAGAAGGGACATAGCCAACCGCATAAACTCTGGTTTGAATGCCCACAGAGCTACAGGAGGGAGAACCATTCAACGAGAAATGACGATCAACATGGCATATCAGTAACCGTCGTTGAATCAGTAAGCGGTTCTAGTGCTTGAGTACTAATGAGGGAAAGGGATACATAGCCTTTAATGACAAAGATAGAGAAGTTCCACAGCAAGTTCAAGAAGAGATGGCTGAGCCATACATAGATTCTATATTTCCATCGCCTAGGAGTTAAGTTCTTAGCGGCCAAACCACTCCCTTTTGTGCTCTTTCGCCCAGATAGATATCAATATCTATCTCAATCCTTTCACAGGCATAGGCGAATGCTAAAAGAAAAGCATAGGCAGAAGCAGAAAGAACAGATTTACCCTATCCCAGAATCAGATCTCTAGGTTTACCAAATCCTGATCAACCAAATGTCTTGTGAAAGAGGGCTTTAAGTCAGGTCTGGAATCTTTCGAACAGAAAGAGGTGGCTGATCCCTCCGCATCAGAATAGGCATACGAGTCTGCTTTAACCAACAGGGGTGTGTATTTCCTACTTTCCTGGTAAGATAGAGCGAAGACAAGACAAGCTTGCCTTCATCTGTGTGGAGCAAAGTCAAAAAGTGGATAAGATTGCCAATCTCAAAGAAAAACGAGGAGGAAGGGCAAAGCCAAATGATGATGGAAACCCACAGCTTGCTCAATCATATAAGTAGTAGCTTCTTCCTTGTCTTCTTTTCCTGTGAACTTAACATCACCACGGAAAAGATATTAGACATTTAGCAAAGTCCCGCTCGTGAAAGTGTAGTATTCCTGCACGATAGATGCGCCCTCTAAAATCAATAAATGCTGGAAAGTCAATATCATACCCAACATATGCACGTGCCAATGCTAACAAGCCTTGTTCATATCTAGCGCGTTGAATGCGCTTCACAATCACTCGATACATATAAGAATACCTAAATTGACCTTTAAATCTATCAGAGTTGAGCTCATTTTTAAGAGCCAGCCTCACTACAGAAAGAAAGCAGCAATGCCCTCCCGAAGGAAAACGTTTGGGCCGATTAGAGCTCGACACGAAGCAAAATGTAGATGATCTCAGCAAATGGGCGAGGTAGGAGGACGTGGACGTGGTTGGATGTTATTTGACACGAGGCCTTGTGCAAAAGACGAGTACTTCAGAGTCCACCAGGAAAAGGATATTGGTTCGCATCTCTATATTGATCCGCGGCGCTTCTATGAAGTTGTTTTCCTTGTCTCCGATTTCAAAGCTAAGTTCCTATGCATGAATATGAATTCAAAAACTAATGAAAATGAATCAACCTTACCCTTCCCTTAATGTTTGTAACGTAGGCATGTGTTAAGCTAATGGATTTCTGTTCAGTACTTGCTTACTACCTTTCTAGTTGACAGGGACAGGCCTTCGTCGGAGTTGAAATAAGAGAAGAATGAAGGGCTTCATAAGGAGTTATAGATAACCCAGTCGTGGAAGTGAATGAGTTAAGCCAAGGTAGGTAAGTAAAGATTGGAGTGATGGGAATATCTGTTTCCTGTAGATGAGCTAGGCAAAGAACGTTCTCAAGGAATATCTCTATCGTATTAATAGCTCGTCTCGTATTGATGGATAAAGATGCGAACCCTTTGCCGAGGAATAAGAGTGCTCTTGGGATCCAGCTGCTTTCAAATCTCTATACTTTACTACAACTAGATTGAACAAAGGAGAGGTGGGAGCCGTTCTTGGGATTTCCGTTATAAGGCTTGGTAACTACGGTCATATACGCTATAGATATTAGAAAAGGGCGGTTCTTAGGTCAAGCTTATTTGAGATGAGACCCGAACCAATACCACCCCGATACTGATATCACGATACGTATTTTCTGAACAGGCACTAGGGAGGTCTTGCCAAAGCGCTTTCCAACCAACTAGTCGATCCCAGGCTTAACCCCTCTGCTCTTGTTGATTGCCATTTATCCTATCATCCGTTCGTGATACCCAGGCAGGCCGGAAGCCCATTTTCAAATAGGTTGCCTTCAGTAATCCGAGTACGCAAGTAGGGTCTCAGTGATTATGCTAGAAGGGCCAAGTGGAGATGCTAGTGTTTAATCTCCTCCTATGCAGAGTTTTCATATAGCATCTGCGGCAAACAGTCTTCCTTCCATGGTCGATCAGGCGTAATCTCCATAACCTACTGTTGTCACGTCTGAGAGGTAGAAGCTATCTATCCAATCCAATCCTTCTCCAAAATGCACCATGACCGATCCAATTACTATAGAGCCAGCAACATCCCCTAAAGCCAATGCCACTCTCATCCTTTTTCCAATTCAGATTGTACTGGTAGCATGTTGAAGCTGTGGAATGGTGTTTGTTGGTGAGTAAAGAGCCCATTCTAGAGATGAAGCACCACAATCTAGATTCCAGTTTTTCACTTCGTTCGTTACTTTCCCCTATTCTACGTATACCATCTCCGAGCCTCTCGTTAAATCGAATCAATTTATCAAGTTGGTCCTTGCTAGGCCAGTTATAAGTTCCTGGGGATGTGATTGACCTAAGAAGCCCGTGTTATCGATAGATGTAAGTTCATAGTTGAAGACAAGGGAGTTTTAGCTTTTTCGTAGATAGTCTGAGTTCGAGCTACTGTAGTCTCCCCCGTTGACCTTCTTTTTTAGATAGAATCCTCAATGAGTGGAAAGGACTCCCAGACTTGCTCCGCAGTACGAGCCCCATACAGAGCCGCGCCCTTGTGATATGATAAGAAGAAAAGGGGCCAGGCCACCCTCTTTTCTTTTCCGCACCAAGCCTTCTTGTAAAATCGGGTGTATAGCTCAGTTGGTAGAGCATTGGGCTTTTAACCTAATGGTCGCAGGTTCAAGTCCTGCTATACCCAAAAAAAACCACTCTTGTATTCGTAAGGATGCATTTCTTAGGGACAAAGACCCATGCATACATTTAGGTCAGAATTCTCTATACCATAACTCCTCTTTTCCCTACTGAGATAGATTTAAGGAGTACCCTGGCCGATGAAGGAGTCTACTTTCTTGCTTACCTACCCGAGTCGGCAACTTCCTTTGATGAGTCCCTCCTTTTTGGCCTATCGAGTTCCGCTAAGACCTCTTTGACTTATTACGCCTTAACCTACCTGGTACTAGGACTCATTGTGGAAATCCCATAGGCCTATCCTCCTTGGGCTTATCCCCTAACTACTTCCACGGAGCCATATTCAAGGTGGTTGACCGGTTGGAATCCTCCGTTTTGGAATACTTTACCTCATCCGTCCTGTGACCTATCCTCAGCCTCAGTCGTAGCCTGATCCACTCTCTTTTTCCCAGCAAGTGAATGCGAGTCCAGTTCACCCTCGGCCTCGAAAACCTGTGAAGTACGAGGAAAGAGTAGGGATCGAGTGTGAGTTCCGATCCTCTCTTCCCAGGCAAGAATGAAATTGGACGGTCTCAGCCCAGAAAGTGAAAAGAACGAGATCTAGAACCTACATGCTGATGCTCACGATTTCGATAGTCATACCGGTGATTTGGAGGAGATCTCCCGAAAAGTCTTTAGTGCTCATTTCGGCTGAACGAGGCTGTGAAAGAATCTCTGTCAGGTGGTGCAGATGAATAGAATAAGCCCTGCTTTTTCTCTTTTTAGCCTTATCCGCTCTTGAATGGCATTTCATCTCGCATGTAGAAAACAGCGCTCATTGTGTATAGCTATCATCCCTCTCAATAATAACTTAAACAAAGAAAGTACGTAATGGCCTCAGGCCTGCTCTATTACATCGACCACCTTCGAGTTCTCTATATGCGAAGAGCCTGGAATGGTGATAGAACTATCGGAAACTACCCAACGACGAGCGAGCCTGAGATCGCCTACCAGTCATTCCATTGCTTGCAAAAGTGAGCCTGGATCTTAGGAGGAAGGATTGAAGAGCTCTAGAGAAGGTCTGGAAAGGATGGTCGGCCACTAGAAAGCAACAATTCAGCCGGAAGTTTGGACACATTGGCTCTCGTCTTAAAGTTCCCATTGACGACCAAAGGATTAATTCCTCATGGAGGAAAGCCTCACTACCGATGCTTTACTTTCGGCTCCATTGATCTTACTCCAACCTAAAGAATACACTGTCTTGCTCAATGTGCAAGGGATCATTCTATAAACTTGGTCTTGGAAAGCCTATCAAGAGTAGCTCGGCATCGGGAATCTATGAAGGAAGAATGAAAACTAGAATCTTAAACTCACTCTACTATGACCAA